AATGAAATTCATGAAATTCTTCGATTGTGTCTTCCCACAGAAATGATCCGTTTTATTTGACTGATGGAGACAACAAATAATTAGTTATAACAAATTAATATAATTATAAGAAAATAATTATAAGAAATAAAAATATAACAAATACTAAAAACAAATACTAAATAATAAAAAAACAAATACTAAATAATAAAAGAAAAGAGCATGCTCTTATCTTATTCGAATATTTTATTCGAAACGCCTTGTGATCTTCAACCAATTCTGCGCTTCAATATAATTTCCAGGAGTAAGCGCTATAGCTTGTTTCCAATACTCCGCGGCTTGGTCGAACCAAGCCTCCGCAATTTCAGAATCTCCCTGCCGAATGGCCTGTTCTCCTCGGTCGGAATAGGCGAGTAAATTCCTTCCCTTAGAACCGTACTTGAGAGTTTCCTAACTCATACGGCTCGACAGTCAATCCTTTTGATGTCCCATTTTTTTTTTCGAGTTAATCAAAAGAGGTTAATTACATGAGTTTCAAACTTGAAGTTTGATTTTATTAATTATTAATAATAATAATTAATAATATTAATAATAATAATCCGTTTTGTTTTATCTTTTCTCCCACCTTCAAAAGAATAAAGCGTAGGTGTTCTACTATCATTACAATTTTCTGAAAGGTAACTATCTCGGTTTCATATAGAAATTTCTATTTATATAGAATCTTTGAAAAAGACCTTCTCTCATAAGAAAGAAAAGGCTTACTATCTTTGGGATCTGATGCTACACCGCTGCTCAATACTTTAGGGGGTCGACTCCATTACATAAGTGGATTCCTAGCTTTTGTCTCATATTATGACATTAAGTAAGCAGTTCTTATTGTATCGGCAAAAATTTCGCTAATTGATCTTTACGGTGCTTCCTCTATCAATTAGATCCTTTATCCATAGAATAAAGTATCTAGGCATATTTCTTTTTTCATATTTCGATTTCTATGAAGTTTCTTTCTTTGCTACAGCTGATAAAAATCGTTGTTTTGGACGATGCCATATGTAGAAAGCCTATTTTTTTTTTACTAGTAGATTTTTGATTTTGCTCTTTCTTTCCTTTTTCTTTCTATAGTGTAGATAGTCGCACGTAATGACAGATTACGGCCATATTATTAAAAGCTTGTGGTAAGAAAGGGTTTCGTTCTAATGCCCGAAAATAATATTCCAAAGCTTTTGTGTGTTCTCCATTACTTGTGTGAATAAGGCCTATATTATAGAGTATATAACTTCTATCATAGGGATCGATTTCTAGTCGCATAGCTTCATAATAATTCTGTAAAGCTTCCGCATAATTTCCTTCGGATTGAGCAGACATCCGTTACGGTCGTTATTCGATTCAAAGAATCTCCGTTCCAGAACCGTACGTGAGGTTTTCATCTCATACGGCTCCTCCCTTATGTGCATAATAAGCCTAATACATAGAATCAAAAAGGAGTGAAATATTCTCATTATGAACTGAGCGGGGCTAGTGTTTTTACAAGAAATCTCTAGCCAACCTTCCTGCAAAAGATCGTTTCTTAACATCCAAGATGTTGGTACTATATAAAAATAGAAAAATGTTACGTTAACTCCAACAATTTCTTTGTCCTCAACATCCCTTAATTTCTAGGAATTAGTCACTTCAACAGTCTTCGATGGTTATATGGGTATCCAAAGCACGAATGAGATGGATATTTGTTGTCCCAACCATTCTTCTTAGTCCCGATCCCAATAAGGAAAAGGGAAAATTTATAACAAAGTTTTCGTGTTGTTGATTCCTAAGCGTAGTGCTTCTTCCTCTATGCCGCCTAGTGGTACTAGTGGAGCAGGATTAACCTGCAATACATAACCCATAGCCATAGGTGTAACCTTTTCGCTCAATGCTAGAATCGACAATTGAAACATCTGAGGCTGCATTAATCGGGGATACACGACAGAAGGAATTTTTTTTTTAGAAACTTCACCTTCAATAAACGTAGAGTTTTTTTCAAATCTTTCTATCCCGGCTAATGTGTCTTTCTCCTAAGACTCGAAGCGGTAAATAAAAAAAATCAAATCACACCATCTCTGTAATAAGTAAATGCCTCTTTTTCTCCTGAAGTTGTCGGAATTATTCGTAATAAGATATTGGCTACAATTGAAAAGGTCTTATCAATCAAATTTCCAGTTATCCGGGATCTAGGCATAGGTAGCAATCCATTTTAAAATTTCTTTTAATTACCTCTCGTGAGAAAACGATCCTACAAAAAAAGTAATTATACAGTACGAAATAACATAAAAACAGCCTTAACTCATTAAAAAAGATAGACCGAGTGTTCGAGTCGTTCCAATCCCGTGATTTTAGCCGGTATAGATATCAGAAAAAGACGGGAACGTCATCTTCGCAAACAGCAAACATAAATAGTAAATAGATATATATCTTTATTGTTTTTAAGAAAAAGTTTTTCACAAAAACAAAAAAATAATTGCTTTATCCCCCAGCCCCGAAGGAAAGGTCTTTCTTTGATTAAATGATTAAAAGTTTTCTATTTTTCTATTCTATTTTTTATAGTTAGAATTAATTGTATGTACCGTACCTATCCAACATCTAATCTAATATATATGATACTAAATTATATATGATACTAAATACAGTTGGAATAATTACATCAATAGTTGCATTGACAGTTATCTTCATTCTCAAATCGGGATTGACTCGCGATTCACTCGCTTTCGGGGCCATAATCATTATCCTAATCATTATGTAGGAGAGATGGCCGAGTGGTTGAAGGCGTAGCATTGGAACTGCTATGTAGGCTTTTGTTTACCGAGGGTTCGAATCCCTCTCTTTCCGCACCTTCACCTAATTTATCAATGTTACTGAAATGCTATTGACCGCAATATATCAAATCACATAACAATGGATACCTTTATTCCAAGAGTTCGATCTTTCTTTGATATAGATTCTCTATTCCTAATTTCTGTGGAACAGAAAATACGAGTGGACAAGGAATGAAAATGCCCCTATCATTCTAGGATATATCAATGGGAGAAAAATCCCCCAAGCAAACCCATACCTTTGGTCTCTTTATTTAGGCGACAGGGGAGAAAATTGTTCGAACCCTTGTTATTTTAGTTAGGTTTAAGTCTGACGAGAATAATATTCTACAACTAACAATTCATTTATTTTCAAGCCAATCCATTTACTATCTATTATGTGATTGACCAATCCTTTATATTGGAATGGGTGAAGAGTCAAATGTTTTGGCAATTCCTCCTGGGGGAATGAATCAAGAGAATTTTGAATCATAACTCTAGATTTTTGTTCATCCTTCGCTGTAATAATATCTCGGGGTTTGCAGCGATAACTTGGTATATCTACTGTACGACCATTAACTAAAATATGTCTATGGTTAACTAATTGGCGGGCTCGAGGAATAGTTGACGCCATACCTAATCGAAAAAGGATGTTATCCAAACGCATTTCAAGTAATTGTAGTAAAACCTGACCTGTTGACCCTTTGGCTTTTGCGGCGATACGAACGTATTTAAGCAATTGTCGTTCTGTAAGACCATAATGAAAACGCAATTTTTGTTTTTCTTCTAAACGAATACGATATTGAGATTTTTTACCGGCGCGCGATTGATTTCTAAGATCGCTCCCGGCTCTAGGCCTTTTACTAGTTAGTCCCGGTAAAGCCCCCAGACGGCGTATTTTTTTGAAACGAGGCCCTCGGTAACGTGACATAAAGACTCCTTATTTTCTTTATTTTATTGAAATTTCATAAACCTAAATTAAAACTGAACTAAAGGATAAATATGATAAATGAGGCAAAATCTACTGAAGTATTATACTACAAAAAATACTGATATACTACAAATGAGATGGATTCTATCAATATCCGGACCTTATTGTATATACACAAAGAATGTATATAGAATATAGAAAAAAAAAAAAAATAGAAAAAAAAAAAGCCAGCTATCGGAATCGAACCGATGACCATCGCATTACAAATGCGATGCTCTAACCTCTGAGCTAAGCGGGCTCACATAACAGAAATTGTACATGCACAGGAATTTAGTAAACTACTGGAACCTTAGCTATTCACTTTTCATTCGTAGTAATTCATAATTAAATTAAATGAATATAGAAAAATGAATTGAATATAAAAAAAAAAGAAAAGAATTGACCGTTCGAGTATTCAAAATTGCACAAGAAAAATGATTCGAAGAAAAACATATAGAATAAATGTGGTATATATGCATCTATATTGAATTGCGGATACAGAAATGATAGAATGATTTCTGATTAGACCAAATAGGGGTCCAAAATAGATATGAAAGAGGCTAGACAAGAAATCAAATAAAATATTAAAATATAGAGGAAACACTTTTCTAGGAATATAGGAATCGGTATCTAATGACTTTAACAGTTCCAGTAGAATAGAAATGAAAGAAAAAAGGGAATGACATAATGACATAATAACATAATAATAAGATCTGAATCTCAAAACACAAAACAAAGAGGGGATATGGCGAAATTGGTAGACGCTACGGACTTAATTGGATTGAGCCTTGGTATGGAAACTTACTAAGTGATAACTTTCAAATTCAGAGAAACCCCGGAAAAAAAAAGGGGCAATCCTGAGCCAAATCCTATTTTTCGAAAACAAACAAAAAAACAAACAAAGGTTCATAAAGACAGAATAAGAATACAAAAGGATAGGTGCAGAGACTCAATGGAAGTTGTTCTAACAAATAGAGTTGACTGCGTTGCATTAGTCAAGTAAAGGAATCCTTCTGTTAAAGTTAAAATTCCAGAAAAAAGAAAGTTAAAGTAAAGTATAACCCTATAAACATAATACATAGGCATACGTACTGAAATACTATCTCAAATGATTAATGACAACCGACTCGAATCTGTATTTTATTCTATTTATATGAAAAATTAAATAATTAATAATTCAAATAATAATAAAAAAAAAAAATTGCTTTGATTTGAATCGATTCCAAGTT